GCTAGTTTTGGGATGTTGGGGGATATTATTATTGCCGAACCTAATGCTTACATTGCATTCGCAGGTAAAAGAGTAATTGAACAAACATTGAATAAGATAGTACCTGAAGGTTCACAAGCGGCTGAATATTTATTCCATAAGGGCTTATTCGATCCAATCGTACCACGTAATCCTTTAAAGGGTGTTCTGAGTGAGTTATTTAAGCTTCACGCTTTTTTTCCTTTGAATTAAAATTCACTTATTAAGTTAAGTGGAGCCTTAAGTCAAATTATTTTTATTTTATTTAGTTACATTTTTGTATTTGTAGCGAACAATTAGGTAGTTTATCGGAATCAAAGTAAAAATTCTAAAGAAGACTTTCTTTTTTCTTTGGTGACATAATCATAATATTTAATTGTAAATTGTAGAAAGAATCGTGCGGATAATTCTTTTTTTTTCTACCGATATTCCTGATTATTAATTAGGAAACCTCTAGCAACAAGATAAAAAAAAATGGTTCCTTCTTCAAAATTCAAATTGGGCAAGGCAAATAAAATAAACCGAAGGTCATCTTTCCTTCTTGCTTTGTATATATAGTATATATAATTCAAATATAGAAAAGATAGATATAGAGTATCTTTTCTTTCTACTATATCTTCCGAGAATCTCTATTTTTACTAAGAATCCTGTTGTTGGATTGAATTCTAACGAATCCTTCGTGAATTTGTAAGAAACTCTTTATTTTTTATTTCTTAAATAAAATAAAAATTCGAATTCAATTCGAATTTGAAGACAAGAATAGAATAGATTATCATACGTATATTTCTATATTTCATGTAGAAAGATAAAGAAGAATAAGTCTCATTTATTTAATTATCCATTCCTTACACTTATTATTTAATATATATAGTCACTTCGATATACTCAATATAATTATATACGAATTATAATTATTCTAAGGTATCTTTCTAACAATAACAGGTACAAATATTAAATCGAGGTACCCATTCTATGATAATTTTTAACAACTTACCCTCTTTCTTTGTGCCTTTAGTGGGCCTAGTATTTCCGGCAATTGCAATGGCTTCTTTATCTCTTCATGTTCAAAAAAACAAGATTTTTTAGATTCGATAGGTGCAAATCTTATCTATTTTTTTTCAAGACTTAGATATAGATAACACAGATATCTATTTAGTAGAATATGGCAGTTTCCTCCGAACATAGCTTTTATGTATGCGTAAATATATGGGTAAATAAATTATAGCAATTTTCAAATAGATCGGAATCGAGGTGGATGTAGGAAATGGAAAGTCAATGTATCTATATGTGGATATCTATAGGAGATCATATAAAAGGGATATTCTTATTTTAGACCTAACCAATTTGATCTAACCAATTTGATCTAACCAATTAGATGAATTACTCCTAAAGGCCAATTAGATGAATTACTCCTAAAGGCTTACATTCGAATGACACTAGTTGATGAGAGTTACTTCGGAAACAAAAAAACGAAAGTCAAATTCATTTGGACTATTTTCTCAATTCCAATAAAATGCAACTGGATCTAGTATGAGTTGTCGATCAGAACATATATGGATAGAACTTATAGTGGGGTCTCGAAAAATAAGTAATTTCTGCTGGGCCTTTATCCTTTTTTTAGGTTCACTAGGATTCGTATTAGTTGGATCTTCCAGTTATCTCGGTAAGAATTTGATATCTTTAGTTCCGTCTCAACAAATTCTTTTTTTTCCACAAGGGATCGTGATGTCTTTCTACGGTATCGCAGGTCTCTTTATTAGTTCCTATTTGTGGTGCACAATCTCGTGGAATGTAGGTAGTGGCTATGATCGATTCGATAGAAAAGAAGGAATAGTGTGTATTTTTCGTTGGGGATTTCCTGGAAAAAATCGTCGCATCTTTCTACGATTTCGTATGAAAGATATTCAGTCCATCCGAATCGAAGTTAAAGAGGGTATTTCTGCTCGTCGTGTCCTTTATATGGAAATCAAAGGACAGGGGGCCGTTCCCTTGACGCGTACTGATGAGAATTTGACTCCACGTGAAATTGAGCAAAAAGCCGCCGAATTGGCCTATTTCTTGCGCGTACCGATTGAAGTATTTTGAAATGAACTTGAACTGAAGAAGAAATTCTTTCCCAGCGGCAGGGAAAAAATTCAAGAATTCTCTGTTCTTTCTTCAGCATAGCATAGCTTAATAAAATTTTTTCAGAACGTTCATTCGAGCCAAAGTATACGTATATGGAACATCCATAAAACGAAATTTTTTTTGTATGCATAAAAAAGAATTTATGCGTATGGAAATCCACTCAACTCAATTTACTAACAAACAAGTAAAAGTAACAAATCGAAATAAAATAATAGATTCATCTCGTATATCAAAACATTTCGGAATAAAGGATTTCTCTTTTTATTATCAATATGAATTGATAGGTTAGATACAAATAGATCATATCTTGGAAATTCTCTCTCCTTTCTTTTGTCAATCGACTTTTCTTTTTTTTTTTATCTTTTCTTTTGTTTTTCTTAATGATCAAAGGCAAAAGATTGCTTGGATCTCTTATAAGGATAACTTTTCTGTCTTGTTTTGCCACTCATTTTTGATCATTACATTAGGTTTTGAATTTATGATCGGTAGATCACAATATTCTTAATAAATCTCTCTCCATTTTTCCTGGACTAGAATTGTGGGGTAGCCGGCCATTTTTTTTCGAAAGATTTTCTTTTTTGATAGAAAAGACAAAGGGAGTTCTTTTGGCTTAAAATCCGAATAATATTCATTACTTGCTTGAAATAATATTCATTACTTGCTATTCATTACTTGCTTGAATTGGTTCTTTCAAGCATTTATCGAAAAGGGCTTCGAATTTGATCAATTCAATTGAGGTATCTGGAAACAAGATTTTTTCTTATTTCTTCATTTGAAACGGGCTCTTATTCTATTTCTGTATTCTTTCTAAATTCAAGGACTAACTACTGAATCACAAATAAAAAACAGGGAATAGATTCATAGGTCCGATGCCCTGTAATAGAACTTAGGGTTAATAGAAATAGTAGATCACATAGATTCAACAAATGAGGTGGATTCATTAACAATTCAAAGATGAAAAAATGGTAAAAAAGAAAGCATTTCTTCCTCTTCTATATCTTACATCTATAGTATTTTTGCCCTGGTGGATCTCTCTCTCATTTAATAAAAGTCTTGAATTTTGGATTACTAATTGGTGGAATACTAGGCAATCCGAAACTTTTTTGACTGATATTCAAGAAAAGAGTATTCTAGAAAAATTCATCGAATTGGAAGAACTCTTACTCTTGGACGAAATGATAAAAGAATACCCGGAAACACATCTACAAACACTTCGTATAGGAATCCACAAAGAAACGATCCAATTGATCAAGATGCACAATGAGGATCATATCCATATGATTTTGCACTTATCGACAAATATAACCTCTTTCATTATTTTAAGTGGTTATTCTATTCTGGGTAATGAAGAACTTGCTATTCTTAACTCTTGGGTTCAAGAATTCCTATATAACTTAAGTGACACAATAAAAGCTTTTTCTATTCTTTTATTAACTGATTTATGTATCGGATTCCATTCGCCCCATGGTTGGGAACTAATGATTGGCTATGTCTACAAAGATTTTGGATTTGCTCACAACGATCAAATTATATCGGGTCTTGTTTCTACTTTTCCAGTCATTCTGGATACAATTTTAAAATATTGGATCTTCCGCTATTTAAATCGTATATCTCCATCACTTGTAGTGATTTATCATTCAATGAATGACTGATCTAACTAGAATATTTGTTACTTTGTAACATAAGGTACATAAGCAAAGCATTTCCATTTTAAGACGTACTTACTCTTTCTACCCTACAGGGATTTCTCCTACTCCTTATATTCCAGTAAAATGATTTCAATAAAGTAAATAGCAGAATTGTGGATAGGGAACTATACAAGCGACCTACCTAATTTTATTGTAGAAATTTTCGGGATCAATGATTGGACCATGCAAACTAAAAACACCTTTTCTTGGATAAAGAAAGAGATTATTCGATCTATTTCCGTATCGCTGATGATATATATCATAGCTCGGACATCCATTTCAAATGCATATCCCATTTTTGCACAGCAGGGTTATGAAAATCCACGAGAAGCGACCGGACGTATTGTATGTGCCAATTGCCATTTAGCTAATAAGCCCGTGGATATTGAGGTTCCGCAAGCGGTACTTCCTGATACTGTATTTGAAGCAGTTGTTCGAATTCCTTATGATATGCAAGTTAAACAAGTTCTTGCTAATGGTAAAAGGGGAGGTTTGAATGTGGGGGCTGTTCTTATTTTACCTGAGGGATTTGAATTAGCGCCTCCCGATCGTATTTCGCCCGAGATGAAAGAAAAGATAGGCAATCTGTCTTTTCAGAGCTATCGCCCCAATAAAAAAAATATTCTTGTGATAGGTCCTGTTTCTGGTCAGAAATATAGTGAAGTCACCTTTCCTATTCTTTCCCCGGACCCCGCTACTAATAAAGATGTTCACTTCTTAAAATATCCCATATATGTAGGCGGGAACAGAGGAAGGGGTCAGATTTATCCCGATGGGAGCAAGAGTAACAATACAGTTTATAATGCTACAGCGGCTGGTGTAGTAAGTAAAATCATACGAAAAGAAAAAGGGGGGTACGAAATAACCATATCGGATGCGTCAGATGAACGTCAAGTGGTTGATATTATTCCACCAGGGCCAGAACTTCTTGTTTCCGAAGGCGAATCTATCAAACTTGATCAGCCATTAACGAGTAATCCTAATGTGGGTGGATTTGGTCAAGGAGATGCGGAAATAGTACTTCAAGATCCATTCCGTGTCCAAGGCCTTTTGTTCTTCTTGGCATCTGTTATTTTGGCACAAATATTTTTGGTTCTTAAGAAGAAACAGTTTGAGAAGGTTCAATTGTCCGAAATGAATTTCTAGATTCGCGGATTTCCAATATCA